CCAAAAAATTATTCCGAGGGTTTACAAGAAGATCAAAAAATAAGAGATTTGATCAAAAATTATGTACAAAAGAATGTGAAAATATCCTCTGGCACCGAGGGAATTGCCCATATAGAGATTCAAAAAAGAATAGATTTGATACAAGTCATAATCTTTATGGGGTTCCCAAAGTTATTAATCGAAAGTAGGCCGCGAGGAATTGAAGAATTACAGATGAATCTACAAAAGGAATTTCATTATGTGAACCAAAAACTTAACATTTCTATCACAAGAATTGCAAAACCTTATGGCAACCCTAATATTCTTGCAGAATTTATAGCCGGACAATTAAAGAATAGAGTTTCATTTCGAAAAGCAATTAAAAAGGCTATTGAATTAACTGAACAAGCAGAGACAAAAGGAATTCAAGTACAAATTGCAGGACGTATCGACGGAAAAGAAATTGCACGCGTCGAATGGATCAGAGAGGGTAGGGTTCCCCTCCAAACCATTCGAGCTAAAATTGATTATTGTTCCTATACAGTTCGGACTATCTATGGGGTATTAGGCATAAAAATTTGGATTTTTATTGATGACAAGGAAGAGTAATAAGAAAACTTTAATTGTTTTTCCGTTATAGGGATTGATTAAAGAAAAAAGGGGGAAACTCGTTCATTCTTTTTCTAGCCAATCAGGTCAGTCTTAATTCTATAGGTTTGAATAAAAATTCGATTAACCGTTTGATATAATTGCTATGCTTAGTGTGTGACTCGTTGGTTTTGTTTTTCGGGTTAGGATTCAAAAAAACCAGCCCAGTAGTATCAAAAGCAACCCATTACTTCGTATTATCTGAATCTAAAGAACCAGTCAAGATATGATCAATTTATGATATCTTTGGAGCAACTGAAAATAAACTTTCATTTTAAGTTGAAAGAAAAATAAAGAAGAAAGGTGTGGATAAATGGAAGGATGAGAGAAAGAGAGAAAAAATAATATCAATGATCTAAAATTCCAATATGTAAGGTCTATGAGTCATCTCATAAAAAACAGTGTAATAAAGCATAACGACTATCATCCATAATGAAAACCCCTCTTAGCAAAAAAAAAATAAAGAGCTTCGAGCCAATAAAGACTAAGAAGGTTGACTCAAGAATAAATTGGATTATGAGCTCCGTTGTAGAATTATGACCTAATCATTAAGTACGAAGCGGTGGGAACGACGGAACCTTTGAATGCAAAAGATTTTATTGAACAAATGAATCTTACTGCTTCACTAGTCGGGATGGTGAAATGAACCGCAAATAGATTAATCTATTCTCAGAAGTTACGAACAAGTGCTACGAAGATTGCAAGAGTAAACATTCGCCCGCGAAAACCCATTTTTTTTTATTCGCGAGGAGCTGGATGAGAAGAAACTCTCACATCCAGTTCTGTAGTAGAGATGGAATTCCAAAACAACCATCAACTATAACCCCAAAAGAACTAGATTCCGTAAACAACATAGAGGAAGAATGAAGGGAATGTCTTATCGAGGTAATCATATTTGTTTTGGTAAATATGCTCTTCAGGCACTTGAACCTGCTTGGATCACATCTAGACAAATCGAAGCGGGTCGACGAGCAATGACACGAAATGCACGCCGTGGTGGAAAGATTTGGGTCCGTATATTCCCAGACAAACCAGTTACAGTAAGACCTGCTGAAACACGTATGGGTTCGGGGAAAGGGTCCCCTGAGTATTGGGTAGCTGTTGTGAAACCGGGGAGAATACTCTATGAAATGGGTGGAGTAACCGAAAATATAGCCAGAAGGGCTGTTTTAATAGCAGCATCGAAAATGCCTATACGAACTCAATTTATTATTTCGGGATAAAAATTGAAAATCTAAAACTGACAGATATTAGTCTTGGAGATGAAACAAAATCGCGGTTTTCTTTTTTTGACAAACAATATTTCTTTTATTTTCTTCATCTTTTGCATTGGAAGAATAGACTAAAATTTGATATGATTCAACCCCAGACCCATTTAAATGTAGCAGATAACAGCGGGGCTCGAGAATTGATGTGTATTCGAATCATAGGAGCTAGCAATCGTCGATATGCTCATATTGGTGACATTATTGTTGCTGTGATCAAAGAAGCAGTACCCAATATGCCCCTAGAAAAATCAGAAGTAGTCAGAGCCGTAATTGTTCGTACCTGTAAAGACCTTAAACGTGACAACGGTATGATAATAAGATATGATGACAATGCTGCAGTTGTGATTGATCAAGAAGGAAATCCAAAAGGAACTCGAATCTTTGGTGCAATCCCCCGGGAATTGAGACAATTCCATTTTACTAAAATAGTTTCATTAGCTCCTGAGGTATTATAAAAAAAAACTGAGATCGTGATATCTTTGAAGTATTTGAAAGAAATAGATTAAGAACTAGATTAATTCGTAGATTGTGTCTCACGCATATACCTTAAAAAATTCATATTCATAAACCAATACCAATAAAAAAAAAGAAAAACATGTTGATTATATCCAATTTTGCGGCGCCAAAAATTTTAGTCCATCATGGGTAGAGACACTATTGCTGAGATAATAACCTCTATACGAAATGCTAATATGGATAAAAAAAGAGTTGTTCGCATAGAATCTACTACTATTACCGAAAATATTGTTCAACTACTTTTTCGAGAAGGTTTTCTCGAAAACGTCAGAAAACATCGAGAAAAAGACAAATATTTTTTAGTTTTAACCCTGCGACATAGAAGGAATAGGAAAAGACCTTATAGAAATTTTTTCAATTTAAAACGGATCAGTCGACCCGGCCTACGAATCTATTCTAACTCTCAACGAATTCCTAGAATTTTAGGTGGGATGGGGATTGTAATTCTTTCTACTTCTCGAGGTATAATGACAGACCGGGAGGCTCGACTAGAAGGAATCGGCGGAGAAATTTTGTGTTATATATGGTAATCCTTTTGTTTTAATATCCAAACGGGATCCGAAGGATCTTCCTATTTATAAAAAAAGAAAAAAGAGGGGGGGGGGTTGTCTAATATCGTTTCTTCTCGATTAGTTGATACTTCAAGGGGGCTTTGCCTGAAATGAAAGAACAAAAATGGATTCATGAAGGTTTAATTACTGAATCGCTTCCGAATGGCATGTTCCGGGTTCAATTAGATAATGAAAATTTAATTCTAGGTTATGTTTCAGGAAAGATCCGACGTAGTTTTATACGGATACTGCCGGGAGATAAAGTAAAAATTGAAGTAAGTCGTTATGATTCGACCAGAGGACGTATAATTTATCGACTCCGAAACAAGGATTCGAAGGATTAGGTGGTTTTTATTCAATATGCTTCGAGATTTCAAATCTCAAGAAACTTATTTTCTACCAAGAAGTAGATTCAGAATTCAAATTAAGGAATGACAAATATGAAAATAAGAGCTTCCATTCGTAAAATTTGTGACAAATGTCGACTAATACGTAGGCGGGGTCGCATTATAGTAATTTGTTCCAACCCGAGACATAAACAAAGACAAGGATAATCAGACTCGTGAAAGGTCTCAATGTACAAATAAAAAGTTGGTTTTGACATAAAATGGATATATCCATAGATTTTTGACTCATATTTATGAGATGATACAATATGGCAAAAGCTATACCGAGAACTGGTTCGCGTAGGAATGTACGTATTGGTTTACGTAAGAGTGCACGTAGAATACCAAAGGGGGTTATTCATGTTCAAGCGAGTTTCAATAATACCATTGTCACGGTTACAGATGTACGGGGTCGGGTGGTTTCCTGGTCCTCGGCCGGTACTTGTGGATTCAGGGGTACGCGAAGAGGGACACCCTTTGCCGCTCAAACGGCAGCAGCAAATGCTATTCGTACAGTAGTAGATCAAGGTATGCAACGAGCAGAAGTCATGATAAAAGGTCCCGGTCTCGGAAGAGACGCAGCATTACGAGCTATTCGGAGAAGCGGTATACTCTTAACTTTTGTACGGGATGTAACCCCTATGCCACATAATGGCTGTAGACCTCCGAAAAAAAGACGTGTGTAGAAATCAACAGTGAAGAAATTTCAAGAGAAACAAGAGAAATAAATAATTCAATCAAATAAAATTAAAATAATAAAAGAAATATTATTATGGTTCGAGAGAAAGTAACAGTATCTACTCGGACACTACAGTGGAAGTGTCTTGAATCAAGACCAGACAGTAAACGTCTTTATTACGGACGCTTTATTTTGTCTCCACTTCTGAAAGGCCAAGCCGACACAATAGGCATTGCGATGCGAAGAGCTTTGCTTGGAGAAATAGAAGGAACATGTATCACACGTGTAAAATCTGAGAACATCCCCCACGAGTATTCTACTAGAACGGGTATTCAAGAATCCGTACATGAAATTTTAATGAATTTGAAAGAAATTGTATTGAGAAGTAAACTATATGGAACTTGCGAGGCGTCTATTTGTGTCAGAGGTCCTGGGTATGTAACTGCTCAAGATATCATCTTACCAACGTATGTAGAAATCGTTGACAATACACAACATATAGCTAGCTTGACAGAACCTATTAATTTTTGTATTGGATTAGAAATCGAGAGAAATCGTGGATATCTTAAAAAAATGCCACAGAACTTTCAAGATGGAAGTTATCCTATAGATGCTGTATTCATGCCTGTTCGAAATGTGAATCATAGTATTCATTCCTATGGGAATGAGAATGAAAAACAAGAGATACTGTTTCTCGAAATATGGACAAATGGGAGTTTAACTCCGAAAGAAGCACTTCATGAAGCCTCCCGCAATTTAATTTATTTATTTATTCGGTTTTTACATAAGGAAGAAGAAAAGTTACCTTTAGAGGACAATCAGCACGCGGTTCCTTTATCCCCCGTTACTTTTCATTTTCACGATAAATTGGATAAACTCAGAAAAATAAAAATAGAATCGATTTTTATTGATCAATCAGAATTGTCTCCCAGGGTATATAATTGTCTCAAAAGGTCCAATATATATACATTAT